ATTCAGAGACAGAAATTGACTGCCGGATTTCGTCCCGCAACTAGAAGAAGATCGCTTCGGTTTGGGAGGGAGTATACTTTTTTCCATTTTTTTTCCTTTTGGGGTTGGTTGTTCGTAAGACTTCTTTCTTCATAAAGTAAAGTAATCTATGTTATCGAGAAGCCTTGTAGCTCTAAAAGCAGAAAAAGAAGAGAAATCAAAAGAAAGCAAATGATTTTTAGTCTTTTTTCTTTCTTATTCTTATTTTGGTTTTCGTATTATGGATCTTGGTTCGTGCTTTAGTCAAGGCGAGAGGGCGGAGAATAGCGAGGAGGAGGGCGGGCGCTCCTCGCAAAATATCAACTCGAGAAGCACATGGTTCCTGAGTTTCTTTGTCAACTGACTTTATAACAGCGACTGAACGAACCCTTTTAACCTATCGATCGGGTGCTATTGACGAGTCTTTCAGGTTCGCAAAGGGAATACCATTTCTTAGCCCAGGGAAACCAATAAACGACGGATTAAGGGACCCCATCGGTTCAGAAGAATTCTGTATTAGGGATGAGGAATTGGGCTTTCCCCTTTCCATGCCCGTAACGCAGCGAGAGAGTCTATTTCTGAAGGGAGTGAGTCATAGGACTAATGGCTCACGACCGGGTAGCTAAACCTTACTTATTCTTCCTACTGAATAAGAGCGGAGAGAGAGCAAATTCCCCCTTGTCTATTCTATGCTTGATGTCCAGGCTATCCTTGATTTTATTACACTAGTAGGAAGTTAGGCCTATGAGTTTAGAGCAAGCATGTACCTGCTAAGGCTAAAAAGAAGTGCCTATTACCAGACAAGAGCGTTGAAAGTTTTAAGAAGAGATATAACACTTGCCAAGATTCCCCAGTTAGTCCAACTTAATGGTTTAGCAAGTTTCTAGATTCTGGTTGAGATTGAAACTCCTTTAACCGAGCCAAAACTCGTCGTTTTCTCCTGTGAATATTACCGAAGTGAGAGTGAGACCAAGCTTGTAAATTAGAAGAAAGAGTCCCCAAGTTCTCTGCTATAGAAGAAGGATTGATATTCCAAGAGTTTCGGACAGTCCCCAAGAAACTGTTATCAGTCAGCCAAGCATGTTCAACTTACGGACAGGAGGCAAGAAAGCATCATCAGAATGTCTAACTAGAACAGGGTGATGATCCGAACTTGTGCGTGGAAGAATAGTAGGAGAAGCACCATTGAATAAATGAATCCAATCCGAGTTAGCAGCAGCTCTGTCAAGCTTCACTCTATTATAATTGATACCATCCCGCAAGGAAAGGTCTTTTATTCTTTACTACGACGAATGAATTGAGAAAGATGAATGTACAATATGAACTCATAAGCGGCACTTTCCTTCTTCAATAGTTTCGGGTAGGGTCCACTCTAAAGCTAGTGGTCTTTTTGAATGGGATTCGCCCTCTTAGATTAGTTCGGTGACCTGAGGCCAAAAAGGAAAGAGATGTTGATCAAGTCAATATAATAGGATATGCGGCTTAGTATCCATACCCAGGAAGGGCAGAAAGGTCAAAGATCGACGGGAGTGGGGTTCGGGATCGACAAGGATTTAACATCAGCAATCCGGATAAGCCTTAGAATCGGGTTCACCCGTCTGTCTTTGGTCAATCGGTTGAACTCTCCTCTCGGGTTTACTTGTTGGGCTACTTCCGCGCCTTCGTTGGCATCTTCCTTTGCGGTATTTATTGCCAAGGCGCATATCGTCTTACTGAATAGCGCAGATCGTCTTCTTGTTTTTCCTTCGTAGCGTAATCCCCTTATTCTTATCATTGGAAGTGCTAGAGTCTTTGATTGGGGAAATACCTCCCAATTTACTTTCGATGAAGGTTGCAGCTGCTATTCTGCCGAATGGGGCTTGGGACTTTCATACTTTTTCTCCACATCTCCCACCGGAGAAAGTTGAAGAGGTACGTGCTACATATATCCCTGATTCTGCTTATGCTCGGGGATTCTTGTATCTGGGGAATGACAACGAATGGTTTGTTCTCCGTTGCATCAGCTTATGAGGTGGTGACAAGGGAGGAGTTGGAGAATGAAGGTCCAAATCTTGCATGGGTATGGAAGCTGCGATGCCCCCGAAAGGGTGCGCTTCTTCTTATGGAATTTGGTGCAGGTAAAGTTAAAGACTAATTCCATGAGGAGGAGGAAGAGTTAGACTTTTCGAGCGTAGGTAACAACTGAATAACTATGGGATGAGTGCGCTGCGCATTGATGGCGTCGATTGCTCGAGAGATCGAGATGATAGATTCTCACTTGATGGATAGATTGAGAGATAGGAATGCAGATAGGAATGCGGAACCGATACCGCGCTAGTACGAAAGCTTAACCGCCGAAGTACGAACGCTAATCAAACCTTCTTTCACTTTCTATCGGATTTCAGGTAGTCGTTTCCTCTGGGGATGAACGAAATAAAGGAGATAGGTTTTGAGGCTGATAAGTCTTCCGCTTCTCATTAAGAGAAATCGCTTCGATGCCCACCGCTTTGAGATTCAAGTCTTTCTAATAAGAAGCTTAAGTAAGGGTCTTCCACGGGCAGGTGAGCTAAATAGAATCAAGAAAATCAATCAGCAATCCCTTAATCTGCTTTGTAGCTGGGGTACTATCTCTACCATTATCTTGTCTAGAAACTTGCTTTCGTCGTCGGCTTATTCCATCGACATGCCTAGGTCATTCACTCGCTCGGGCTTAATACCCTACCCTTCGGTTATTCCCCCTTCGGATTAGCCCCTTCGGAACCCCTCTACGGAAAGGGAGCTTCAATACGGTCCAATCTGATATGCAAAAGACGTAACCCGCCCGCGCTAGATACAATTCCAAAACCAATTCTATCGCTAAACTTACTTAATCCAATCAGCTCCTTATTGTTTCTTGTGGGTAATTCCTTAGATAAAGCTGTTGTCGAGGCGATTTAGTGAAGGTGAGTTCCCAAGCCTGAAGCAAGTAGTCTAGTCATAAGAGCTCTTTCCTTATAGGTTGCCTCATCTCTTGAATATGCTTCTAGGCCTTCTATCGATCCCGAACTCGAAGAAAGGTAATCCGTTAATGATGAAGGAAGAGCGGAAAGCGGAAAGCGCTAATCTTTTTATTGGGACTCCATACCCATCCTTTAATGTCGGATATTGAGGTATAAAGCAATCGATGCCAAAGATGTGCTCCCGGTGCAGCTAATCCGCCTGAAGTGAGGGTTACCGAAGGAGATGAAAGCAAATCAACTACTTCCCTACCCGGTTTCGCAACATCCGCAACATGGGCTTCTGCTGGGTCTCTCTCCTCTGTTTACTTTCTGCCGAGCCTAAGATAAAAGTACACCCCTACCCAGGCTGTCTTCTGCAAAAGGGCTATGTCGTGCAATAACATAAAGCACTATCATTAACGATAGAGAGCTCCTCTGGTTCTATTCCTTCCTCATTCAAGTTGAAGGAACAAGAGAACTGAACTTTTACTCAAGCTTGAAAAAGGAGTTAGCCTATGAAGAACTTCCACTCCACCGCCTATACCTATTCCCTACCTAAGGCCTGGGACTCCTTGTTCTACTGACTTTGCTACAGATGCCTAATTGGAATACGTTCCAGCGCACAGGTTTAGTTCCCCGGTTAGGGAATGAATTCAGTAGATTCTTTGGTAATGGGGGAATGGCTAGAGTTGCGCAGTCAAACTCAAGTTCTGTTAATCGGTTAGGGGAAGTTGTTGAGTTGGAATCCTAACTTCTATCTATAAAGGTTGAAGACTAATTAGTTCTAGCAAGTTCAGGAAAACTTCTTTACTTTGACACTTCCTGTGCGATTAGCGTATAAAGCTCATCCCCTTCTTCCTTTCATTCCATTCCTTGACTTTTAATCTGCTAGACCCTTTTGGAGTCGTTCAGTAGCTGCGATAGAGGAGGCATTGGCTCGACTAAAAAGAATGTGAATAAGAGATATGGGGTTTCGATCCAACTTGAAAGATTGGGGTGGGGATCCCGCTCCGAATAAAGATTACGGAAAGTTTCCAAAGCTGCTTCATCATAGGTTTACTCATCTTTTGAATTTGAAGCAGTTGGCGAGTGAGTCCTTTCCTTTCAATCATGCTCAAGGGGTTTTCTAGGGTTCAATTCCCAGAGTTTATCTGTTGTTCTCAAGTTGAGCGAAGAGACAGTATCCCTTGAAAAAGTAGTTTCATACTCGGACTGCTAATCTCCTACTTCCCTAACCGGTTGAGCAAGTGCTTTCCCCAGGGACTAGAAAATAGGTAGCTCCTCATACTTCTGATACCGGGATTAACAATTTCGTATTGTGAGTCTATGAACGAAGCAGGTCCTATTCCCGTTCGTGAGGCATACCCATGTTATGTTATTTTATTTGCATCGCTTTTCCCTTCGGACCCATCAACTCATTCAACTGGATCAATTGCAGCTTCCTCATCTCGCTCTTAGTTCTCGGTATGAGCAAAACAGGTACTCGGTAGCCGCACTAAGGTCCTTCTGCTAAGCCTTCTACCAAAAGCGGTAGTACTGGCGAGGGTTTAGCCTTCTTACAAGAGCGAGAGAGTGAGGCATTAAATACAAATTCGAATTCTCAATCGTTCACTTTGATAAAACCCCGTAAAAATGGCATAAAAGTAATTTCCTTTCCTAAATTGAATTCAAAATCTAATCACTTGTTAAAAACACCGTATTTGAGGTATCAACCTTAATTCCGGTAAGAAATAGAATTCCAAGTTTCAAATTTTGAGAAAACACCGTAAAAATCGGTATCAAGTCAAATTCACTAATAGAATCGAATTCAAAATGGACAAAAATGAAGACTTTTCTCGCTATATGAGATAGAAAAAATAACATTCGACATGATCTCGTAGAGTGAAAAAGTCATTGAAGACTTTTGACCCATGTAGAGATAGAAAAAATAAGATTAGACATGACATCTATTAGCGAGAAAGGCAAAGCAAACTCAAAAGCTAGACCAAAGACATAGATCCCACAATCCCGAAACTCCAGATAGACAGCGAGAAGCTCTCTTATCGCTTTCCATAGGTCAATAAGAAATCCCCAAGTTCATAGAAGAGATTGAGTTGATCACTTTTAATAAACCTAGTAAAAATGGCTAGAAAGTCAAATTCCCTAATAAATGAAAAAAGAAATCTACTCAATTGAAGAAAGACCGTGTTTTAAGGCTTCTAGTCCTTATCCCAAGGTTTCAGCAGACAAGCGGTAAAATGCAACTTACATCCCGAACATTGCTGCCTTCTATGTCGATTCAGCTGAACGAATAGGTATTTCCTCACTCCACTGCCAATTATACCTATCGATCGTGTGCTATTTCCTATACTTTTTAGGCAAGTTGAGAGAATCGAGAAATCAATCAGTAGGTCGGGACAAGAAAAGAAGGCTAATCCAGTTTTTAAGGACCGAGAATAATGGCTCCTGATAGAATTCCTAAAGTCTTCCTAAAGTCAAGGAAGATAGGAAAAATGGATCATAATGATTCTTTTTCAACTTTTCTCTGGGATAGATAGATATTCTCACTGACTTTCCAATGATTTCGGACCATCGTACGATGAGTCAAGCTCGAGATCTCATGTTGGTAGTTCCACTACCTTCTCAGTTTTACGACAAAAAGCTGTTCGCTTCTCATCTCCCCTTTGTCTTTGGCTGCGCCCAAGTGGAATGAAGCAGATAGGGATGATACTATGGAAACTCCTACTTGTCTTGGATAGACCAATAAATAAAGAATAGAGCCTGGAACCTACTTTTAAACCTAATTACCCATGATCGTTCCTATTCTACGATTCGGAATCCGATCTGATCCCGACTGTAAACAATCCAACATCAATTTACAGTTATTCAGATTAATCCCCCTCTTACTGCATTTTTCATCATCCCGCATGATTTGATTGAAATCCCCCATGAGTAGCCATGGAAGCTGATGACATGAACTCGCAGTGCAAATTGATTCCCAAAGTCCTTTTCTCTCATCCGCTAAAAGGATTTGAAAAACTAAAAAGCAACCACACTGAGTGAGTGACCCGTACTCTTTGCTGTTCGTTGCTTCTCCCTTCACTTCTCCGCTTGGACGATGTCCACGGGTGATTGTGGTGGTGTGCAGAGCTGGTCTTTCCTGGTGTCCTATTCTATTCTTTCCCGCTGCACGGACATGTAATGCTCCTACCCTTATCCTTGATAGAAATTCGCTAACAGGCTCAGCCCTATACTATTAATGGTTACTACAGAAGTATTGAATGAATGATCATAGGAATCCCTTAAGAGAATCCTATTTTCTTCGAGGATGTTCGCATCGTCGCTTAACCTTATACCATTACTGATACTGTTCCTTTGTTTGTTGGGATTTCTTTTCCCAAGGATCTCCCTATAACCCAACTTCTGGAAAACGGGTATCAGATGGTCATTTCCGGATTTAAGAAATCCTTCAGGTGTAGCAGAGCCGTTTGAAAGCTAGTTCTTCTTTGGATCCTACATTCTTTGTCCCAAAGACTGACTGACCTACCAGGGGGATTCTCTTTTCTCGACTTGACTTACCAAGAATGAACTGGGCTTACCCCTATCACGCATTTATCGATGCATCCCCGCTTGCCGGGCTTATTAGAATAACTTCTGATGGATTGGATTCAATAACAACAGGGGGGCTTGACCCCGGTGGGGGCTAGGACGCATTCAACTCAATAGCCGGGGCTAGGAAAGCTTATTATGTAAGCAATTATATCATAGCATCAGACCATCTCTTTTGTTCTTCTTTCCCTTTTCTTCGCATCAAACCATGACTCTCCCCGGTTAAAACTCCCCGGCATCAGACTCCTCATAAGGGGCTGAAACATCTTATGTTGTGTTGGCATTTGAAAGGCGAACGAGCCTTGGGAGTTCTCGTGTAGGATCCACTAGGAGGCCATTAAAGCTATATAGGCGAACTGCACTATAATACCGATTGGGGTAACGAAAGGGGAGACCTAGCTCCTTTGTTTTGAAAGGCGGATCCTACAACTATCTACTTAGCTCCCCTTCAGTCCTATGATTTCTCAATGATAACATCATCGTGCTTTCTGGGGCTTCGATGCCCGGTAACTTCTTGCTTTTATTTTTATAATAATGAATGATCACGTTCAGCTCCATCGGTTGTTTGAGAACAGAGTCTTATTATATATTATTACTAGCTTTGCGTAGCAAAGGGAATTTCGTATAAAAGGCCAAAAGGAAGCTCGAGATTAGGGCTTACAACGCCTAGAAGAGTCGAATCGGCTGAGCTGTCAAGCGAAGTGCTGAGCTGGTTTGGTTGTCCGAACGAGACTTTGCAGCTTTTAGGGAAGGCTTAAGAGTTTCGAAGTCATTTAGTCCTCCTAGGGATATTCGGTATCCGGGCGAAGGGTCTTTAGAGCTCTTGTTGAGCGCCTAGAGCAAATGCCTATCCTTTGGAGTTACCAAGCTGTACCCTTAAGTAAGGTAATGCATTCCTTCTCACTTGCCGACAGAACCCATGGGGATTATCAATCAGTCCTGTCTTTAATGTGATGGACCTCTCTCCTTACATCGGCGAACCGGCTTCGTCGCTTTACCACCTTTATTTGCTTAATGGCTCATCCGGTTAAGAACCTATTTCCTTTCATTCCATTCTTTCTTCAAGAGCTGAGCAAAGTTGCTTAGAACATCCCGTATCGTTTTTATTCTATATAGAAATCTCATCATTAATGATATATATAGCTCCATTTGAGAATAGCATTTCCCGCTTGAGTGGAGTGGGAGTCACATTACTTACACCTTCCCAGAAAAAGGCTTTCTCTCTTCTTAGCCTCTTACATATAGGCTCGGGTAAGAAGCTCAATACCTCGACTTCCCTTTGTCCGACTACATCCCTTTTTCTGAATTACCGGACTAAACTCAACCATCATCCTAAGAAGTAGCTACAGGTAATCCGTCGTTTATTGCTTTCCCTGGGGGATTGTTAGAAAAGCAGTTTTCTACTTCTGTTGGTTCTTCATTGGACAGCACTTGAGTAATAGGATGTGGCGAGCGGGTATTGTAGGACTCGGAAGTGCTAGCTTTTTAGCAGCTTCTCAGGGACCGTAGCCTCTGATACCTCAAAAGAATTATAAGAGGATTGGGCATATTTCAACTTTTCCATAGAATAAGTTTTCTAGTTTTTGCAGAACCCTTCAACCAAGGATGTAAAGGAAAAGAACTTATCCAACCCCAAAGCTCGTGTGCTTGTTCTGATCAGTTTTCCGTGAACTCGCCTCTGATAAAGCAGAAGCGTCATCCTTTTACCGGACTTGATTGAGTAAGCGAGGGGGTATATTCTTTAAACTTGCTAGAGCGAGTGATTCCTAGGTATGGCTCACGAACAGATATAAAGAAAGGTAAAACTATGCGTGCGATTGGATCTTTCCTTGCTTTTCATAATCTTCATTTACTGCCCGAGGTACCTTAGGATGATGAAACCTTCTCTTCTAACTTTCGGACTAGTAGTTAACCTACCCAGACTAATCAAGCCAAGGAGGAAAGTGAATCCGCTTACTACTGAAAAAGCAAACTCAAAACCTATACTCTAAGCCGTTCTCGAGTTCGAAAAGGCGAACTCATCATCAACAGCCAGACCAGTCAATTCCCGATCGTCTTCATTCATTTAGCGTTTTCGCCAGTGGTGCGCCTACGCCCCATAGAAACTAACTTTCGGGAGCCATCTCTGGTACGTTACTTATGGATCTCCCGTAGGTACCGGAGGCGTGTAACGGTTGGGACCTCGTTGGCCTTTTACCGATCTAACCCCCGAAGACGAGATAATCCCTATTCGTCCGCAACTAATTTATCTGATTTCAGTTGCAGATTCGGACGCAGAAGAAGACCTACCGAAGGGGATAAACAACGGCCCTCATGCAGAGTCTAGAGAGGGAGTGTGCCAGCATACACTTCATGGCACACGACTGACTGACTTTTCTGCAACCGAAGAAATAACGTTTAGAAAGCTGCTGGAACCTTCAACAGAAGAATGAATGGTTGGATAGTCCGCCTACGGGAACAAATTCGTATGAATCAACTCTTGCGCAAGAAGAATGTTATCAAAGGCCCACTGTCCAGGTAAGGAAGCATAGCCCGGGGGATGAGACCCAAGTAGCTCTCTCAATTCATCTAAGTTTCTAGAATCGATTCCATTAAATCACTATAGTATGCAATCGACGCTTTCCAGAGCGTCACCGATCCACCGATAGCAGGCAGTTGGCACACATAGGGTGAAGGTTCAAGCAACTTTCTATTATTTCGGTGGGAATGAATTTCACCCTACCTACGTCATACCTTCTTCTTCTTCTTAAATTATTAGATGTGAAATAGTTTATGATTCTTTAACTACGGGATCACCCCAGTCTGAAACCTAAACAAAAGGCATAAACTCAAGGTCGGACTAAAGATTTAGCGCTTCTGGGCCTTTTCTTTCTCATATTTGCAAAGCTGATACGGGTGCCTTTACAAAGAGGTCGGAAGGAGTGGGCTTCTCGTGCAGGCCAAAGAGCCATAAAGAAAGAAGGAGCGTAAGTAGCCCAGAAGAGAAGACAAGTAAAGCCGAGTAAGCCCTATTGATTGCCTGTGGATTGCAACGAGCTGATTCATTCCTTTTTCAGAACTGATTCCCTTTCATGATGGGTATGTCTTTCGAACGGACTAAAATCCTCTTGCATCATGTCCCTCGGGCAGTCAATCCCCTGCTTCCCCTCCTCGATCGCTAGTGCCTGCTCTTGCGTTAGCAGCTCACAGTCCGAATTATTCTTCACCGACTAAAAGAACAGAAGTTGCTGCTTCTCGTTCAGAAAGCATATGAGCGTAGGGAAATGGTAAGGTACTCCACTCTCGAGATTCATATTGATCAATTGATCTCCGCTGCCAGTTCGATACGCCGCGTTGTAGACTCACTCGTCTAGTTTGGGAGAGGAGGGCTGCCCACTTAGTCAATTGGGAAAATGTCACATTTCGATGTCTCGTAGGAAAGAAATCCCTTCTATGCTAAAATTCCAGGGATAATCAAAAATTGATAGATATTACAAAATTTAGCTCTCAGATATATCAACGGGAAGTTCAGAGTTCATGCTAATACTATCAGTAGCTGTCCAATCAAGAACAACCAATTAAAGCACTAGCCTTCTTTCTAGCCCCGGGTTTCGTCAGTCTTTAGCTGATGGTTATATTCCTTCTCAAGTGAATAGAATCGGGATAGTCTAACTCTTGGTTCGAGCATTTCCTGAGGTTTTAGTCTGAGTAAACCTAGCCGAATAGTCTAGTTTAAGCAAAACCCCTAGACTAAACCAAGAACAAATCCCTAGCTCTTACTCCTAGCGAGCCTCGATACGAAATTAGTACTTACTATTTTTCCAGTAGAGTAGCCTGTTTTTTCAGATCTAAGACAGAAGGACTAACGGATAGACAAGAAGGCACTCACCCGCAGAATTTCGTATTACTGCACCAGCTCCAGAAATACCCGGATTTCCCCTGGCTGCACTATCAGTCTTAAGCTTAACTACCTCCGCCGTAGGGGCACAAAGAAAGACCGCTTTCAGTGATTGACGGATGCTGCTCACCGACTACATCTTCCTCATGCGCATATACATAGACATGCACACCCGCGATTTAGAACACGTACGTTAGTGAAGGTTAGCTTTTCAGAACAAAAGCTTCTACAGATGCTTGTTCCGATCAGAGTCCCCACACCGGTAAAGATAAAACCAATTCTTTTTTCTCACTGTCTAACTCACTTCCTTTATCAAAAGCGGGATTTCAAATAGGCAGCGAGTCAGGAGTGAACGTCTTACGCTATCAATCTTACGGTATCAATTAAGTAATTCACTCAAGATTCCAATAATTTGAGTAAGCGAAGTAATCCAAGAATACCTCATTCCCTACCTAACCGGTGAGCAGAACCCGAATTCATCTTGCTTGAGAAAAGAGATGTTTACTCGGCCTAGTATAGTAATAGCGGTAGGTACGTCAGACTCTTCTCCTATCGGTAGAGTCACCCTTTCCCTGTCTCTGAACTCAGAAAGTATTACCCAAGAGTCGGTGTTCCATAAATGGAATCCGTGAGAGCAAGGGAAGCAGTTCATGAAAGGTAAAGGAAATCATCCATAACGACTCCTAGGAATCTTCAAAGTTGAAACCGTGTTTTATGGCCTTCTGAATTCATGTTCTACGCTTTCTTTCTCGAGATACCAACTAAACCAAAGGCATACACTAACGGGCGGACTAATGGAATCTCTTCTATCAATTCGAAAGCATCTCGCCAAACTTCCTTAATCGAATCCGCTCTTTATTGTTTTTCCTGGGTAATATGAATCCCAAGCTGTTGCAAGCCTTTCTTCAAGGGCAGCTGCTAGGACGAATTCAGCCAAAGAGGAAGTTCTCTTCACATGGTTTGCCGAGAAGCAGCTTGATCAGTTCTGTTCAGTTTATTACTTTCTTTACGATATTTCAGATTCACGGGGTAACTTCCCCAATCAAGTAAACAAACTAATCCGGCGAACAAGCAAAAAGGCCGAAATCCGACGTTTACCTACTGACGGTACGTTCGACCAGACTGCGCCTGAAGTAGGTCTAAACGAGCCTTTTCCAATGGGTTGATTTGCTTGGGGGGTTTCCCTAGGGGCTTAACTTAAAGACTTGTACTCCGAATCAACTACTCCTTCCCTGACTTCTGTTGGTTCTTCATTGGACAAGGATTCAGGGAGTGAAGGCTGCCTATCCGAATCTCTGAATCTTCTATTCTTGTTGAGTACCCAACTGACGAGCCAAAAGTGAGATTGATTTTCCCGGTATAGCCTTACCTTAAGCAGCTACATCCGTAATAATCCCATAAAACCGGAATATCCTTTCCCGTGGCAGCTACTACTCAGCAATGGCATAAAATCTGGGCTCTTGATCGGGATTCAACTCCATTCGATTGACTTAACCTTCCAGCTCCGCTTTCCATCTGGCGCAAAGCCTTTTGCCCCCTCGCTCGCTCTACTAATTCCTCATCAAAAATAAAGACGGGTGAAGAAGAGGAAGTTGGTCTTAATAGTAGCGGCGAACGGGACGAAGCAGGTGACAAACAAATGTAGCGCCTGCAGCGAAGTGTCGTTTAGTACCGCTACGCTAAGAAGGGGAAGTTCTTGTAGATCGATAGGCAAACAAGCTGAAGCCCTAATGTCGAATCGACCTAAGGGTCTAGCACATAAAGCGGAGGCGACATTGATAGATGAGACCGGGCTGGTATGTATTCTAAGTTGAGAAAATGCTTCTTAATATGTTCGATGAGAGATTCCCTTTAGGATCTTAGATCGTTGGTTTGAATAACAACAATTAGCTCATTTGCTCCGCTTGCTTGAAAAGAATGTGAGCGCTTCTCAGCCTAGAGACTGCTGGTTTAAAAGAGTTTGTGAGATTATTTAAAGAAAGACTGATTCAGCGGGTAGCATTTGAGATGCGGCCGCTTAATCAGAAGAGGACAAGAAAAGCGAGCTCAAGATCAGGAGCCAAAATTGACGTAGTTTCATCCGCTGCTTGAGAATTAGCCTTTCCTACTCGCTATACATTTCCTGCTGGCTAACAGCTAGTCCTTCCTTTCTTGGCATATTCAAGCCAACATTTCATATGCAAACCTTATTCCACCCTGTCTTAGCTTAGCACTCACAGGAAGCGAAAGGAGTTATCCCATGTACATCTTTGAAGGGATCACTTGTGCGAAGAGGATCGTCCACGTCCAATCATTATTGAAATTGAAGAAAAGAGAAGTTCAGTTTGGATGATCACCTCTGGACTCAACCACAGATTCATAGTGAACACTATAAAAGCCTCATTCGATAACTATCACCTCCGTGAAGGAGTGAGTCTGTCCTGGCCTATATTCACTAGTGTTTTTGACCAAAAAGAGTCTTCGTTTCCGTGAGATATAGAATCCTTTCTTTCCGAGCGCGTATCTGACGCCATTATCCAATCCCACCCAATAGGACAGCAAGTTTGGGTTTGGTTCTCATGCGAACAAATCGAGATTTAGATGAATCTGTCACTGGTCTTATGTCCATTGAGAAAGAGGAGAGGCCGGGAAGGGCTGTAAATTAATCAAACTGACTGTACTCACGAGTTGACTCTTTCAAAGTGAAAAGGAAGCGTAGACAGAACGAGGAAGGTGTGTAGCGTTGAAGCCTAGGAATCGACCATAAGCTGTAGCTACGCCCTTGTTTGGTACGAAGGTCTAGCGTAGCGGCTCGGTGAACTGGAAGATGCGAAGTGCTCTTTCTTTCCACAACCATGCTGAGCTACAACTCCGCATGATGGGAGAAAGGATAGTGATGCCACGCCCCTTAAGCGAACAGCTTTAGAATCAATTCCATAGAAGAAATAAATCCAAAGATTATATAAGAAATTTAATCACTTTCCCTTCCCCGTCGCTGGGTCAATGCAATCAACAGATAAGAACCGAGAAGATTACCTACTCCTGAGGAGTTAGTCGCAGAAGCGGCACCCGATGACAGCTCAAGGGATAGAAAATAGCTTACCGGTTCGGTTGTTGGAGATGGCTTTTCTGGTGCCAGGGAAGGGGTTGACGCTAGTAAGGTGGTCTGATTCGGGGCGAGGCTCTCGGATCAGGTTAGGGAATCCACAGCTTTCGGGTTGGAAAAGGGAATACCATTTCTTCCTTTAGCTCTTTCTTTTGTTGTCGCATGAAAGCTATCCCCATAGATTCCACCATCCCTATCTGCCTTGAGGGATACGATTCATAGTCAAGGAAGTTCTTAACCAAGGTTTCTAAAAGATTTAGCTTCGGCTAAAGAGTTCGATAAGTCTGTTGTTTGATGAGGAGGAATATTTATTTGAGCCCAACAACCCCTTCGCCTAAAGGCTCACCTTCTTCGCCCCCTTCGCTTTCTAAAGGATAGAGCTCTTCCGGCTTACTGCTTCGGATGAGTTGAAGGGGTGGTAGAATCTCTTCCCTTTTTCAGATAGACTTCGGGCACACGAACGCTAATAGAAGAGGCTAAGAAGAGAGGAAGCAGAAGCTGCAATTGCTCCAGTTGTAGAGACAGTTGGAGATTGTTTCACCAGATGAAATAGAAAGCGATAGATCTTAATCTCGAGTGGGCAAAATCATAATCAAAGTAGCTGCTTATTGGCAAGACTGAGCTTAGCCCATGGGCAATGTGCTTCCGGTTGCTAGCATTCCTACTGACTCTTTCTTCTATTCTGTCTTTCTTATGGGTGCAGGTACTGCAGATAAGTATGAAAGTCAAACAAAGGCGATGTAAAGAAATCTTCTGAACCTACGACTTTCGCACCGGAATATGCGTTGAAAACAGCTCTCCTTTCTATTCCGTAGGGGGCTTAACTTAAAGACTTTGGACTCCTCATCTCTTGAATCTGCATCCCTTTTTACTGATGCGAGGAATCGATACTCATAATTCAATATATTAGGAGATATTCCCATATTCACTTCAATTCAATTCACTACGCTAATGCGCTCTTCCTACGCGCCTAAGATAAAAGTACACCCGATCGATAGGGTGAAATAAATTCCCACCGATTGAATAGATTCCATGATCACATTCATTTCTTCAACTGAGGAACTGATTACAGTAAAATCTACTCGCATTGTGAAATAGGAAAATCCTCATACCAGCCACCCGAATCAGCAGCTCTGGGAAATCTCCTTGCTAAACCCTAAGGCGTTGTTTAATCGAATCCGTTCTTTCTTCTTTCGTGGAGTTTTAGTTTCTATCTCTTCCCCATCCATAACCTATTCCAATCCCTGGCCTATGCGCCTTCAAGTTTTAGCATAACCCTGAATGAGTTGAGGGAAGAGAAAGAACTTTCACTTGACCCAAGAACTAGAGCAGATGAGAGAGATGTAGATGAAATTGAAATTCATTTTCTTGGTAAGCTTTTGACTTTCTTATTCGCAGTACCAATTACCTATAGATCGTGAAGCCATACTCACTTTTTGCCCGATGGATTTTATTCGGTTGTAGCAGACAAATTAGTTGCTTGAGAATCGGTGGGAAAGGCATAATGCACTTTTGTTTAACCCCGGGATTTCTCATAGCTTTGAAATTTCCTTTTCTAAATCGAATTATTAATCGTCAACTTTGAGGAAACCCCGTCTTTTGAGAATAAAATCAATCCCCACGGAGTGAATTGGTCCCGTTGGTTGAAGGCCCACAAGTGTCAGAAGGTAATCGACGACAAAGCAAGGTAAGCGTATTCGAGAGCAGCTCCTGTGGGACTTCTTCCTTAATTGGATAACTGGGAGGAAGAAGCAGACAAAAAGACCTAAGCCGTAAGCATCTCTCTCTGAAAGCAGGCACGCAAGACAAGAAGCATAGACGTGTGTGATATCAAAGGAGAAGTCAAGAGCAGGGTTTACAGCTAGAAAGTCTTCGGGTAGGACTTCTGGCCTAGTAGTTCAGGGGGACTCATTTTGAGTTAGAGCTGGTGTGGGACTTCTTCCTTACACCTCATATACAAGGACAGATATTCGGCTTTCAGAGCCCAGTGACGACCTACTTGACTTTTCTTATCAACCTTACTCTATAATAAGCTTTCTATACTTGCCCTCACCGGACAAGAAGGCATCCCCGGGAAGGAAGGGTTTCAGAAGGCTTTCCCAGAGAAATTGTTGAATAGAAAGGCTTGGCACCTAGTTATCTTTATTTAAGTCGGCCGGATAAACGAAAGAAAAAGAACCTTCTTTCTCTGTCCCTTAGGCTCTCTGTCCTGCTCCCCGGAAAAGGGCTAAGCCCAAAAGTCTAATAAGTAGTAAGGCCTTAGTCTCGCGCAGGAGATTGATATAAAGAAAACGGAATGTAGATAGGAATATGATTGAACCGTAGGACTCTTACAATAGTGAGTTCAGGGACTGTAACTAGCCAGAAGGAGAAAAAGAACTCCTAGAAATCCTTCTTATTTAAACGTAGGACAGTGAAGAGGTTTGAAGACGCTCGAGCGAGAGGACCGGCCCTATCCCTAGTGGTCGAGAATTTCATACCGGGTCGAGGTTACGGTAGCTCGACTGACTGAATTCGATAGCTTCAGTCTTACAGCTAAAAAATCAATATTCTGTCTTAATATTTAGGAATCAGTCTGAAAGGAGAGGATGAAGGCCTTTACGCTTCTAGGTAAGTAGGTTTTTAATAGCTATAGGAATAGGATTTAGTCCTTAACCTTGGACAACTAAGACATAGTAGACTCAGAGATTGCATTTGCTGGCCTATCCCTATCTGTCGACTCAGAAAAAGAAAGAAAAGAGTAGGATTGATTAATTAATCAAATCATAAGAAGTGAAGTCAGAATAATCATTCAACATTTTCTGCGCAAAGAAGCAATTGAATACTGTAAAAGGAAAGTCAACTTACAAAGCCCAAGCACATCAACCCTCTACTTAACGTCGAGCTACAACGTTCCTGCACCTGCACTTCAGAGATTGATTGGTTGAACCAGTAGTCGCATCCCCCTATAAAAGAGACCTAAGAGTTCTTGTTATGACCAGCCGAAAAGAGGTCCTATAGATGCCATCTAACCGTACTTTTAGACTTTTACCGCTTATACTTACTTCATGGCTGATAAGCCTACAGACGCTTGACGCCCACGGAATAGCCTTGCTTTCACGTTACCCCTCTTTCCGGTTAGCGCTTATGCTGCTTGACGCAACTAGATTCAATCAATTGAGTAGAGAGGGCAATAGATGTGCGGATTTATTGGAAAACCTGGGACAGACTCTACCCCAAGTCCGGAATAAATGATTTAGCTTATTGTTGCAGAAAGCGCTATTACCTATTCCCGTTTGTGAGTGAAAAGCACATTCCCTTCATCCAATCTAATGGGAAAGGTTATGGCAACGGCAGGAGATGATAAATCCCCAGAAAAACCAATAAACTAAGGATTCGATTAAGAAACTTTGAGGATTGCTTTTAAGTTATCTCTTTGGCGAAGATAGAATCGAGGAAGCTCCAATTGCTCCTCTTTAAACGCTCGTGTGCTATATTAAGTAGCCCCCTCTCTCATGTAAGAAGGACGTAACTGAAACTCCAACTTCTCAGGCATATCCATAAAAGGGGTACAAGTCGGAATACCCCATAGCAAAGGAAACAGAAGAGATAGTACCTTACTTAAACCCCTACCTTCATTACAAATGGATAGAGAGAGTTTACATCGTAGTAGTCTAGGCCCTCGCCATATGGCATGTATGTATCTGTATGACCACCGTAGTAGGCACGCCTTATAAAGCTGTCTTCATTCTTGTTTGGAATGTGTATTGGCCAATTAGAGGAATCGTAGTCTTTCATAGGAAAGATAGTTAGAGCCTGTGAGTAAAGTAAAGGCTTATCCTGCTTTCTATGTCCACGTTGTACAGCTTCCAAGAAGAGGGCTTCAAGCACAACCATTGATCGACCTGTATATCTCTTGAGCTTTTTGCATTACACAACCAACCAAGTAGAAGGATGTCCTTAGCATATAGTCTAAGAAGCTTTCTTTCATACCTGATTTGACAGTTCAACCTTATCATAGTCGATAGAGACTTTCGGGCTTAGAGCCGGGCATAGATTCTTAGCTAGGGCCTTAAGTTTTCCAGGGAGTAGATTCAAGGAGTCCCTGAAGCGGAATAAGGTCTTCTTACCTGAATTGAATAGACAGCTAACTCCTAAAGTCTATGGTTCCTAGCTTTGCCAGGCTATGTGTTGAGATTGATTTCAATAAGCCCTTGGTCCCTAGGATTTGTCTTGATGGAGATTGAAGTGGAGTATGAAGGTTTGCCTTTGATATGCTTCAAATGTGGAAGGGTGGGGCATAGCAACTGCATCTTCGTTCAGAAAAAGGTTGTGCCGGAACAAGAGTCGGTAGAGAAGGTAGGGGACGCGAAGAAGGATGGGAAACTACCTACTGTAAAGTGGGCGCTTTCCTCTTTCCTTTTGTAGGAAGCTTGGATGAGTTCTTCTATTTTGGAATTGTTCATTATCAATTCTGTGAAATAAGAAATGAGAAATAAGAGAAAAAAAGTAGTCTAATCTCGGGGAGAACCGAGCATATTCTATATATTCAATATCTTCTTTACCTTGCTATCTATCATATGTGACAAGATACTTCTCTATCTTGCTCTTCAATCATCACTTCACACCTTCGAATACTTCTCATTCCTTCTCATGTCGGGACATCTTAGGTTTGAATTCCCCACATTCAGTCTCTCCCGGCGGGCGATCTACGAAAGATAATCATGCTTGATCTAAAGAAAGGAATGACTATCGCTTACTTCTCCAATGTTGAAGATGAATTCTCGGAGTCGATTGGAATTCCATTTTTTCTATCTTACATATGGTCGAAAGTGCATTATGACTTTTCCGGTAGGGAAGCTCATTCGAAATAGAAAAAGTTTTATTCCACATGGGCCAAAAGTCTTCAATGCCTTTTTCCCTCCTAGATGTTGATTTCAATTCGATTTTTTTATTCCACATGGATCAAAAACCATTACTTTTTCACGATTTTGAATTCGATTTCTAACCGTAAATTGAGTTGAGGCCAAAAATACCGGGTTTCTTAAAAGTTATCTATTTTTAATGATCCCATAGAGGGGAAAGCATCAAGTGTCATTTCTACCATATATGAGACTCGAAGTTCACGATTTCAATCCACATCTATGAGGGAAAAACATCGAGTAAGGTTTAGCCGCTATATTGGACTCAACTTTGCATATTTTACATGACATCATGGAGGTAGGAAGGGAAATCTTCTATTTGTAGAAAGTCAGCACGCGAGCTAAAAGCAATCGCTTCAAAGACGGGAAAACGTAAAGTTTGAAAGTCAATTCCGAACAAGGAAAGCAACTTCTCCATTCCCGGTTAGCTGCACTTGCTAGAAAGCTCTTCAGACAAGTTAGTAGCTCACCACTGAAACAAGCCCTTCTCCTATGGGTTCACCTTCATTCGTTGCTTGCCTAGGCTCAGAAGGGGGAGGCTGCTAACTAAGATGACAAGTGGAATTAGCTCTTACGCCCACATCAACAACTAAGGTTTCAGAACATCGGGTGACATGATTGGCAGGCTTTTCGGGAGATTCTCTTTCGTCTTGATTAGTCGTTTAGATGAATTTATTCGAATCGGTAGCTGTGAAATCAATACCTTCGCCCTATTCATTCTAGGGTCTTGCAGCTACGAGCTAGTCCTTTATCCGCCTTTCGACTAAGGCTCGACCTTTCTACCCAAAAAAGAAGAGTTTGATCCTGGGGAAGAGCTTGATGCACTATCTCCCTGAAACCCTTAACGTTTTCCCCGGCTTTCGAGCTGGTATGAAGCCATTTCTCTTGGTTCGGGCTTTTAAGTCTACCCCGATCGCTTCGATAGGACTAAGCGGAGGTCTTACTTCTCTCAAGCTAGAAAAGGTGAGCTCTCCTTTTTCTATTCGTAAAGTTAAGGGCGAGGTTGAGTCTTATAAGAAAGATAAGAAAGCTGAGTCCTCTTGGCCCCTTCCTGTGTCATAACGGAGCCCTTCCCAAGACCACTAGCCCAAGCCTTTTCAATATTATCCCTCTCCTGCTCTGACTCTAGGTCAAGCGCATCATTAATACCATCATTGGGAGATAATGCCGCAAATCTCGATCCATTAAGATGATTACCATGTTGTTGAGGAATTCCATTCTTTCCGGGATTAGTCTTAGGAGCCCGACGTCTTTTACGTGATTCGGCAATCATCCAAGGTCCGAAATCCCCTGCATGCTCATTCACTTGTTTAGGCTGCACCTGCACTCCGTCTTCTGCCATGGCTGGTTCACCCTCAACATTCTTTCAGACTCATCTGAATGGGGAAGAAAGTAGGGACAAGAACCCTTGTGACCTTGTCGACCACATTTGCAAGAGATCATAGGGAGCCTTTCATACTCAACCTGCAGCCAACGCCCTTCAAAGTCAATCTTTGGAACAAGGGGATCTCGAAATTAACTTCAACACTAACCCTAGCAAATCTGCCCCTTGAAGCGTCTTTGGTATTGATATCCGCCTACTACTACTTCTTCGGGAAGGAAGTAGCAGATTAGGATTCTCAACCAGATGAATAAAAGGTAGAGACCGGTCCCTAAACAACCGAAATAGAAGTAGAAGATGCGTTAAGAGCTTTAATAGCTCGTGGGGTTCTCGTTTACCGGACCAGGGGAAAGAACTTCTCCATTACCGTAGCCCAAAGAAAAGCCCCTTAGAGTCCAAAGTCCCTAGGCGCAAAAGTAAAGCCTCGATACGCAATTAGGAATTCCTGTTGAGAAAATAGAACCGGAAGAGAAAGCTGAATCAGAGCTTTCAGTGAAATCGGCTGCTGGGAATTTCACCCCAAAAGCAAGAATAGGAAAGGAAGGTCAGCTCCTTATTAGCCTTGAGGCAATAATAGCTTCAGAGGTCAGCTCCTTAGATGAGGAGAGGCAGCCTTGTTGACTCAATAGCGGAAGAGTCAATAGATGCAGAGGGAATTCCATAATGTCCAAAAAAGCACGGTTACCGACTCTAGCTATGCCAAAGAGCAACCTCAAAAGTGAAAGACGGTCAGTCGGACTACCAATGAATCCCCTTCCTATTCGCTCTAGGTTGTTCGCGGGTTCTTAACTCATGGGCTCTTGGACGGCGAGGAGGGCCCAATCAGTCGGATGTTACCAATGCGGAGATCGAATCGATTGCTATAGGACCGTCCCCTGAAACCTAGACCCTACTCGAAAAAAGAAAGAAACCTATTTCGATGGGCACATGCTATAATTTCCTCTTTGTTTTTCCTTATATACATAGCCTATATCGTTAGATAGTTGCATAAGAGAACAGTCAGCAGCAGTAGTAGTACAATAAAATCTGTCATTAGCAGCGTTACGCAACATTATAAGTTTTTTTCTTTTCAGAGCACACCATTATTTTTATAATTTTCTTACATTCCATAATTTGACCATTAAGTAAGGAGGGAATATTCCTTAGGCATGAAAGCTTCCCTTTAGAGGGAAGGCGAGTACCTATAGTTCTTCGGCTTAGCTGCATTCCGCCCTTTACCCAATCGATCGGGTGACATTAAATCCTATTTCTTACTTCGAGTTACTAACAGCGCTTTCGCCCCTTTCGGCCTCCACTCGTGCTGTGGGAATTACGGCAGTTCTTGGTTAAGGAAAAGGAAGAGCCATACCCGGATCCAGGAAGAACAACGGGGTTACTGTAATCCGCTTTTTAGTGGACTGTGGAATATTTGATTTAAGATTTGAAAGAGGTAATCCCCTTAATTCCCTCTTTAGCTAGGGAGTGGCAATAGCACACACACGAGCTTATGGGAAATATGGAATACGGACCATCAAATGAGTAAATCCCAGGGGCTTAAATCAATCTCTTGCCGAATCAACCCGAATCTAAATTCTATGGACAAGTTGAAATGTGGAAAATACGCGTTAAATGCTTTTCACGTATCGGAAGTTATTTTGAATGTTTTTCTTGAGTTTTTGCTTAACAAATCTTTGTATGACATGGGGCTTAACTATTGGGCTTTCCATAGGGGCTTTCTTTCCGGTATTGCTATCGGATTCACTTCTTAATCTCGATTACACAGATAGATAGAACAACCCCTCTATCCCATCAGCTAGGATTAATTAATGGCTCTAGATCGAGGTTAAAAGGGGCATGCAGATAAGTATTCAAGCATAGGCTTAGGCTCTGACACTGCTACTTATTAAGTTAAGCGCTGTTGGATAGAAGACCACGTAGCGCTAGCTACTGCTATAGGTACAACCCGTCTGTCTGCCCTTCCTGTCCTGTCTTGAGAGCAGGTAAGTCGAAATCCAATACTTCAATCAGATGAATTAGCTACGGAAACCTCAACCTCAGTATCAACACCAACAACATAAACAGTTTAGTTTAACGATGGTTTTCTTGAGTTTTTGCTCCTGGAACTCAATCCCCCGCCTCAACATTACCTATAGTAAGAAGCGCGATCTCAATCAAGACGTGCTGCTTCAATCAAGGTCTTGAGGAGCCTTTTCCTGAGAGAGAATCTTCACCCATGTATGTTCTGAGAATCTACAATCGCTTGGCTGACTCGATAGTCCTTATGGAATGAATACTCAGCCGCTCTAGTACACATGCAAGTAGACCAAAAAAAAGCACAGAGGCGCTTGTCATCGACAGATTGGACATCCTAGCCACAGATAGCCCTTCCGTCGAACGGGATTCATTCATCTTCTTGGATGAAGACTCTCGAAAGTTGGAAGATGATGACCTATCACCAGTCAAGACGAAGAAGATTACGAGGACTATGAAAACCATGGTCTTATTCTTTCATAAATTACCTCAAGGACGGGTTCATACCCGAGTACGCCACTCGTGGTCAGAATAGAGCATGGGAAAGATGGTAATACGGACAGCCAATCCTTAAGAAAGCTATCTCACCGGGGTCCGGTTAGTCGACCTAAGCTAAGCACTGATGAAAATGAGGGAAATGGCTTTTAAAACGAGAAATGCTAAAGCAGCTCCTCTTCTTATTC